CGACTGGATCTTACGGAGCCTGTTCATACACAACATGATCGAGTCTGATCATAGAAAAAAAGATTCTCTTCAAATGAACCAGCCTATCCTCTGTATGGGGCTTTCGCGGTGGTTGGAATAAAGACACATTTTTGTTGTGAAATCAAATGTGGCAGATAAGGACATATATTCTGCACAGCCCAATCAATAGTTCAAGTCGCACACTCCCATAATCCATTTTATCTTCGAAGAATTCACTTCAACTATGAGTGCCAAACAAATAATACACTTATATAAGTGTAGAGTTGAAGAGAAATATCCAAATACATGTCTTATTCTTTTCAATAATCCATATTTGTAGCAATGAAATACTATTGTTCCTACCCTAAGTGATAAATGATTGATTACAAATAACTATGATATATACTCTTTATAAAGGGCCAGAAATACCTTGCTTACGTATCATTAAGAAGTGCATTAACATAAATACGGCAGTAAGAAGAGGTAATACAAAAGTGTGTAAACTATAAAAACGAGTCAAAGTGGATTGTCCCACACTAGCACTTCCGCGTAATAACTCTACCAAGGGTGATCCTATTACAGGAATCGCTTCCGGTACACCTGTTACAATTTTTACTGCCCAATAACCAATTTGGTCCCAAGGTAAGGAATAACCAGTTACACCAAAAGATGCGGTCAATACAGCCAAAACCACACCAGTAACCCAAGTCAATTCGCGAGGTTTTTTAAAGCCACCAGTGAGATACACACGAAATACGTGAAGAATCATCATTAGTACCATCATACTTGCCGACCATCGATGAACTGATCGGATTAACCAACCAAAGTTAGTTTCAGTCATTATATATTGAACAGAAGCAAAAGCCTCCGTAACGGTCGGACGATAATAAAAAGTCATAGCAAACCCTGTAGCTACTTGTACTAAAAAACAAGTAAGCGTAATTCCTCCTAGACAATAAAATATGTTGACATGAGGAGGAACATATTTACTAGTTATATCATCCGCAATTGCCTGAATCTCAAGACGTTCTTCGAACCAATCATAGATTTTATTGAGATAGGTAAACTGAGGTACTGGTACTCCCCCTCTGAGAACCGTATATGAGAATTTCATCTCGTACGGCTCAAACATAAAGACCCAAATACAAGTTCTATCGGATATGTGTTCGAAACTTCCTAATTGTATGATGCACTCTTTTATGAAGAGAGGAAAGAATAAAAATCCGAAAGCTCTTTATTGTGGTTATAATGCCAAAATATCAAGTCAGCTCATTCATCCATATGTTGATGGGGCCTCTTGAATCTTCTATTTACCTATTTTCTTTATTGTTTTGTTATTTTTATTTGTGTGTAATGAGACTTTACTACTGTTTTCTTTATTATTGATAGGAATTCTCTTGTTAAGACCCTATGAATCAATTAAAACCTCAGATTCATACTAGAACCAGGATGAGTCAATAAAACCTTGTCAAACTAAGTCCAAAAATTCCTTGAGTAAGAACTGTTGGATCATCACTTATTCAATGAATAGACATAATGACTAAAAATCTAAAGAAACCTTTAGACTTTGATCAAAATAAGCATAAATGGGAATTTGAAAGAATAAAAATCTTTCAATTTATAACTTCTAAGTCTAACTCTTTGAAAAAAAAAAATGGAAAGTCCGGCCACGAGGTCTGAATATTAAGTATGAATCATAGTTCTAATACTATGTAAGTAATCTATTTTACATATTCCGTGCTTCAGATAATAGCATACAATGAGAATATCCCACGAAGTAAAACCATCTCTAGCAAGATGACAGACCTATTCTCTGTACTATCCATAGGATCAATTATAATACACCAAGTCGCACACTCATATTCCGGAAATACAGAAACAAAGAAATTTCACGGTCGAACTACCAAAATAAAATGGGATAAAAATCAGAGACCTAAATGCTTCACTTTGTATTGAAAAGCTAGGTAATAGTTCTTGTGAATCTAATTCATTGAAATTCCGTCCAGTAAAATAGAAGAATTATAAATCTCCAAAATAATAGATAGGAATATCGCAAATAGAGCCATTGCGATACCCATCAAAGGAGTAGTTCCCCACCCAGGAGCTACTTTACCATATTCTGAATTCAAGGGTTTCAATAAATTCCCTACACTAGTTCGTCTTGAACCAGATCTAGAACTACCCTCAACGGTTTGTGTAGCCATAAATCCTATTTTATATTCATTGAGATCTGTTGACTTTGTATACCATTCCGTTGTAAATAAATGATCTTAGCATAGATCCATTGTGGTCTTCAAACTATATAATAATGGAAACAGCAACGCTCGTTGCCATCTTTATATCTGGTTTACTTGTAAGTTTTACTGGGTATGCCTTATATACTGCTTTTGGGCAACCCTCTCAACAACTAAGAGATCCATTCGAGGAACACGGAGACTAGTTGAAGTAATGAGCCTCCCAATATTGAATATTGGGAGGCTCATTACTTTCAATTGAGATAATGAAAAATCATTTCATCTTTTTAGTTGGAACTTTAGGCGGTTCTCGAAAAAAGATAGCGAAAAAAATTATTCCCAGAGTTGATACTAAGAGGAATGTATAAACCAATGCTTCCATAGATTTGATCGTGGTTTACAATTATAGCTTCCATACCTGTTCATTTGAGATCGTCTCCCGGATAAAGAAAAGAAAGAACAAGGCAAGAGTCAAAGAAAAGACAGCGATTGAAATCAAGATTTATCCGGTAGCCTATATTAAATCACAAAACTAAAGACAAAAAATAACAAAACAATATTGTATCAGACTACTTGTCTTCTTGTAGTTGGATCTCCAAGTTTTTGGAATGCTCCAAATTCCACTTGAGCATCCAAATCCGGGTCAATACCAGCAAAAACATCCCTGAACAGGGTTCTAGCACCATGCCAAATGTGTCCAAAGAAGAAGAGCAGAGCAAACGAAGCATGTCCAAAAGTAAACCAACCCCTCGGACTGCTACGAAAAACACCATCGGATTTCAAAGTCGCACGATCTAATTCAAAAATTTCACCCAATTGAGCACGTCTAGCATATTTTTTCACAGTAGCTGGATCACTATAACTGACTCCATTGAGTTCACCGCCATAGAACTCAACAGTTACACCTACTTGTTCGACACTATATTTCGATTCTGCCCTTCTAAAAGGGACATCGGCTCTAACAATTCCGTCTCCGTCTACCAAAACAACCGGAAATGTTTCAAAAAAAGTAGGCATACGACGTACATAAAGTTCACGCCCTTCTTTATCTCTAAAGATCGGGTGTCCTAACCAACCAACAGCTATTCCATCCCCGTTGTCCATTGAGCCCGCTCTAAATAATCCCCCTTTTGCCGGATTATTGCCAATGTAATCATAAAAGGCTAATTTTTCAGGAATTTTAGACCAAGCTTCAGATAAACTTTTATTTTCGGCTAGCCCAGCACTAACTCTTCGATATATTTCTTGTTGGAAGTATCCTTGATCCCATTGATAACGGGTGGGACCAAATAATTCAATGGGGGTAGTTGCCGAGCCATACCACATAGTTCCAGCAACTACAAAAGCTGCAAAAAAGACCGCAGCGATACTACTGGAAAGGACGGTTTCAATATTTCCCATACGTAATCCTTTGTATAGACGTTGGGGCGGACGGACACTAAGATGGAATAGACCCGCCAATATGCCCAAGGTTCCTGCTGCAATATGATGAGAGGCTATTCCTCCCGGAACAAAAGGATCAAAACCTTCCACACCCCATGCTGGATTTACAGCTTGTACCCTTCCCGTTAGTCCATAAGGATCGGATACCCATATTCCAGGACCATACAATCCTGTTACATGAAATGCGCCAAAACCAAAGCACGCCACTCCTGAGAGAAATAAATGAATTCCAAAGATCTTGGGCAAATCCAAAGAGGGTTTGCCTGTACGTTCATCACAAAATATTTCTAGATCCCAATACACCCAATGCCAGATAGCTGCCAAAAAGCACAAGCCAGAAAACACAATATGTGCACCAGCCACACCTTCGTAACTCCAAATACCCGGATTCGTTATAGTCCCCCCGGTAATACTCCAACCCCCCCATGAATTGGTTATTCCTAAACGAGTCATGAAGGGTATAACGAACATACCCTGTCTCCACATTGGATCAAGAACAGGGTCAGAGGGATCAAAAACAGCTAATTCATATAGAGCCATCGAACCGGCCCAACCAGCAACCAGAGCTGTATGCATTATATGGACAGAAATCAAACGACCGGGATCGTTCAATACGACCGTATGAACACGATACCAAGGCAAACCCATGGAAATACCCCTTTATCAATCAAAAATATACGCTATGTAACTTTATTGCATTGTAAAATATACTATGGTTCTTACTTTTTTAGTGGATTATCTCGGGGAAAGGATTACTATTTGTTCTATTCTTTTAGTAAGAAAGTCTTTCAATAATAATGGAACAATTTTGTTCGTAGGAACAAAAAGAAGCAGATTTATTCTACACCCGATAAGTACCAATACGCAATGGTAGGTCGTTGATAGCATTTTATATGAGTAACTGCATCTATATTTGTTCATCATCCAAAGGATCCACTTGTAAGAATTTTATTTTATTGATTCTGTCTTCCTTTTTTATGAACTTATTCAATCTATGGATAAAATATGATAAAAGATAAGATATTATTAAGACAATAAACCTATTTTTACGCTTTCACATCAAAGTGAGATATAGTACTTAATCTTTCTTTCATTTAATGCCTATTGGTGTTCCAAAAGTACCTTTTCGAAGTCCTGGAGACGAAGATGCATCGTGGGTTGACGTATAGTGCGACTTGTCAGATATATTGGGTCATATGGTATTTCCCCGTTCTCTTTCCCGATTGAGATATCCTCTCTTTCGCCCAACAAAGATTGATTGAATCATACAAAATTTGGAGCGTGAAATGCAATGAAGTACAATTAAATCTATTTTTAGGGGGGTATACAGATTAATATTAGCAATTAGAATAATTTATGGTTGGCTTAGTTCAAATAATAAAATGAAGTATCCAGGCTCCGTTTAGAAAAAAAAACCAATAGGTAATATATCTATGATTTCTACTTAATATCATATTCTATGATTTCTACTTAATATCATATTCTATTTATAATTTATTTATATAATATTCGATTTATAATCTCTTTTATAATCTCTAATATAATAGAAATAGAAGTGATCTAAAACTGTTAATAAATCGAGTAATATGATGAATGCATTGAATATTTAATATTTGGCGGGAGATATGAAATTAATTGAAAAATAAAGAAGTCGTAGCAAAAAGACGTAGTATTGGATCATTTGTCTTATATATGCAAATAAAAATCGGTCCGATCTTTACTCGGAGTAGAGCATAAACCTAAAAGAATTCAAGAAGACCATTCAGGAACAAGAAAATTACATCGTGATTTGGATTGGATTCCGATTAAACAATACATCAATGAGAAGTTACTCCGATAAGTTTAGTGAATTTTTTTATTTCCATTTATATATAGAAATTCTATTTATATATAAATAGAAAAAGGCCAAAACTCATCTTTTTTTAAATGAAAGAAAAAGCCCCTTTGTTACAAGTTAGACAGAGCTTGCTATGACAAAAGAAAAAAAAAAAAAGAATCTACACATTGATTCTTGTTTTTTTCGCGATTTGTGTTGAACTGTATGCATCAAAAGATGCATGTACGGTTCCGAAGGGATACAATTTTATCCTAATCAACCGACTTTATCGAGAAAGATTACTTTTTTTAGGCCAAGAGGTTGATAGCGAGATCTCGAATCAACTTATTGGTCTTATGGTATTTCTCAGTATAGAGGATGATACTAAGGATCTCTATTTGTTTATAAACTCTCCCGGCGGATGGGTAATACCTGGATTAGGTATTTATGATACTATGCAATTTGTGCAACCAGACGTACAAACAATATGCATGGGATTAGCCGCTTCAATGGGATCTTTTATTCTGGTCGGAGGAGAAATTACCAAACGTCTAGCATTCCCTCACGCTTGGCGCCAATGAATTTTTTATTTGATTTGAGAGAAAAAAGAAAACTATGCCTTCGCGATATATGAATATTAAGTAATAATAGCATGGCACTTCGAATTCGATACGAGAATTTTTTTTTTTTCAAAATCGTTCCATTCCATTATGTATCGAAAGAGTAGTATGAGATAAAGGGTATTTCCTATTTTATCTGATATATCAGGAGACCCATTTCAGCGTCACAAACTTTTTTTGTTTTCACACCGAAAAACTAATATATATTATTTTTATTAAAGAATAAGAAAATAAAATTTCTTTTTTTACTTATTTTTATTTGATATTTGAAAAAAAAAAGAAACTTTGGGATTGCTAAATAACAGACGAAATTAATATATAAAGCAACGGAACCATCATAGTATATCTTTAACTACTTCAAAAGGAAGGGCGGTTGTTGGATCATTTACCTATGTGAATATGATAGACCCTATATTATTTATATATATTCTATTTATTCAATGTAAGGTAAAAAAAAGGTATAGGTATAAAAGTGAATTCCATTGTAGAGCCGTATGCAATGTGCAAAAGATGCCTGTACGGTTGTTCAATTCTATCTTTTTTTTCTTATTATATTATTCTTTATCTTTTCGCCTTTCATCATGCGAGATAGAAAAATTATTTATTATATCATCAGATCAGGGTAATGATCCATCAACCTGCTAGTTCTTTTTATGAGGCACAGACGGGAGAATTTATCCTGGAAGCGGAAGAACTACTGAAGCTGCGCGAAACCATCACAAGGGTTTATGTACAAAGAACGGGCAAATCCTTATGGGTTATTTCCGAAGACATGGAAAGAGATGTTTTTATGTCAGCAACAGAAGCCCAAGCTCACGGACTTGTTGATCTTGTAGCGGTTGAATAAAAAATAAGAAGGATTTCACGCAAATATACAATTTAAGATTTTATCTTCGTAACAGATTTAATACAATATTCTATGAATCCATTAATATAAAAATTATTCATAATTATTTGGTTAGGATCGATCTAAACCAGCCCATTATGTGTATGATTCAACATGCCAACTATTAAACAACTTATTAGAAACACAAGACAGCCAATCAAAAATGTCACGAAATCCCCCGCTCTTCGGGGATGTCCTCAGCGACGAGGAACATGTACTAGGGTGTATGTGCGACTCGTTCAGATCATGGACTAAAACAATTGATCCAGTATAAATGATCAGTACCAGTGAATAGGATAGAATGGAAGACCACCATTCACTATACGAAAAATGAAAATAGCTAAAAATCTAAAAAAGATCTATCATACCCTTCTATTGTGGTATCAAATTAATTTATGGTTGCCATTGGTACAAATCCAATCACTTCCACTTTTAATTTAAGATGAGAAAGAATTCCCCATTGGTAGCAAATGGTATTCATTAAGCAGGGAAATCCTATTTAAAGAGCAGAAAGATTATGCCCTGACTCTTGCAAGAACGGACTAACAGGGTCAGCTACTCAGCTAATCTTCATAATTAAATACCGTTACTGTATAGGTGAGTCTCGTTGTGAAAGACCTATTACTGGATAATTATGGGTAGAGCCAAAGAGTGTGAACTGTACAAGTTAACATTAATTAAATGAGGGAAGAGGCTCCGGTGTATAGAGAGGACCTCACCGTTTAAGACGTAACCATAGAAACGATGGAACCCACTATATACATACCTATTTCTATTTACTACTTTATTATTTACTTTAATTTACTATGTTTTTTTGATACCTAGTATCAATACAATTTCTTATTTCGAGGCGAGAAGCCTAGAAAAAAAAAAAAAAGAAAAAATCGTGGTCGGGAAGGTTATAGTAGCAAAAGCCATTGGAATTTTTATTTTATACATTGGAAGAATCCGTTTTGTTATTAATAGACTAGGAAAGGGAAAGGAAATAACTGAAAGAAAAGAAATCAATTAGTTATTCATCAAAGTTTCATTTATTCAATGACTAGAATTAAACGAGGATATATAGCTCGAAGACGTAGAACCAAAATTCGTTTATTTGCATCAAGCTTTCAAGGGGCTCGTTCAAGACTTACTCGAACTATTACTCAACAGAAAATAAGAGCTTTGGTTTCGGCTCATCAGGATAGAGGTAGGCAAAAGAGAGATTTTCGTCGTTTGTGGATCACTCGGATAAATGCAGTAATTCGAGCCAATAAAGTATACTACAGTTATAGTACATTAATACATCATCTGTACAAGAGGCAGTTGCTTCTTAATCGTAAAATACTTGCACAAATAGCTATATTAAATAGGAATTGTCTTTATATGATTTCCAATGAGATCTTAAAATAAGATAAGGAGATTGAAAGAAATGAAATGTTTTAAATGGAGTTCCTTGACAAATGAACTTGGGAAAGTAGAGTAGAAATTAGTATAATAAAATAGGATATGATAAAGTCATCACAACGAACAAACACGGTCAATAAAAAAAGATTTATTCTTCTTCCCCAATTCTTTTTTTTCTTACGACATAACAATAAAATTGGAATTTTCAGATTTTTTGAACAAACCGTCAATTTGCATTTGAATTCGGATTGGAATTTTATTTTGATTCAATTGAAGAAGAGCAAGCCTATTTATTTTTAATTCTAAGACCAGTAGTTCTAGGAGTCGACTCGCTTCTTTCAAACTGTTTCTCATTATTAAGAAAGGGTAACAAACATAAAATACGAGCTTGTTTTATAGCAATAGTAATTAATCGTTGTTGTTTTAAGGTCAATCTATTCACCCGTCTAGATAATATCTTTCCTTGTTCACTAATAAATCGACTAATTAAACTCATGTTTCTATAATCAATTCGATCCCCCGATTGTATCGGGGGCAAACGCCTACGAAAAGATCGCTTAGATTTAAGAAAGAGTCGCTTGGATTTATCCATGATTTTTTTATTCCTTGTCCCGAAAATCCTAATGCTATTTTGATCGGATCAAAAATGATTTCGAATTCAAAAATAGGATTGCTTTGTTTTGTTTATATTTAAATAAATATATGATCTGTTATATATAATATGTCGTTTTTCGTCTTCCTTGGAATGGAAGGCGGACACGCGAGCGATCGGTTCGATCTATTTCTTTAGCTCCCCGTGAATCGTATGTTTGTAACAAGAGGGACAGAATTTTCTCAATTCCAATCGACTAGGCGTATTATGTCGATTTTTTTGAGTAATATATCGGGAAATGCCCCTTGATTCCTTATTAACGCGGTTTCGAAGACAACTGGTACATTCCAAAATAATCGTTACTCGGGCATCTTTACCCTTGGCCATGAACCCCCTTTGGATTTTTGATTGACTCAACTCTTCTATTTTTCTATTTTCCGATCCGAAACGAAGAAGAAGAAAGGAAGTAAAAAAAAAAATAGAAGTTGCTAACTCGAAATCCAATTATGAAAGATTTCGTTGCAATCTATCAATATAGTAATAATAAGTAATATAATGATTTCTAACTATATATTTCTAATTTAGAATCGCTGTAAAGTATTTAATTTTTCTTTTTCATTGAATTATCTTGTATGATATTGTTGCCATGCCACAGCTATTCCATTTTCTTTCTCACTCTATTATTAATTAATTTCATTTTTCGCCTGGAAACCCGAGTTCTTAGTTTGACTAGGGTGAACCCGCTTTTATTCTTTTTCTTTTCTAATTTATTTTAATTATAAAAAAAAGAAGAGAAGGGGATGGATTAGTCACAGATATTTGATTGTATCTCTAATTTTCTTCATCCCTTCCCATCTCAATTACTATAATGAAAAAAAAGGGAATATCAACGCATCCGGAAATAAACGATTGATCTCTATCAATAAACCCGCTAAAGACCCAAACCATAGAGTACTTACTACCGGTGCCACGGAAAGGTATGTTTTTAGATTTCGCATTTAAAATCCTCCTTCTTTGTTATTTGTTATTGTAATTTTATTACAATTTGTAATACATAATGGTAATACATATATGACCAGATGTGTATATGTAGTTAATGACTGACACTTGGATTTATACGCAGAATTCCTAATGCAAATTGAAATGTACAACGATTCAGTAGATATTCCTTTTCGTAAAAAAAAAAAAAATACGTCCCTTTTTGTCTGAGAATTCCCAAAAAATATTCATTTTTTTGGGTTTCATATTTCTTTAGTACGTATATAATATAAGTCTATTATTATATGTTATAATGATATGAGACTAAAAAAAATTAAGAAATGACAAGATAATTTGGTATATCACTGAAAGAAATAAAGATGTGGAAAACAAGACAAGGATTCTCTACAATGACACTGTAGGCCAATTGAAAGGGATGTAGCGCAGCTCGGTAGCGCGTTTGTTTTGGGTACAAAATGTCACGGGTTCAAATCCTGTCATCCCTACCTATTACTTATCTTATGAACAGTAACGAGGGGTCAATTGAGATTGATTAACATTGGATATACATAATCAATCTTTAATTTTCTTATTTATGATAGTATATATATCCAAGATGAGTTAGGTCACAAAATATTTATTGTGATAATAAAGCGCTCTTAGTTCAGTTCGGTAGAACGTGGGTCTCCAAAACCCGATGTCGTAGGTTCAAATCCTACAGGGCGTGATTGGATTCTTGTTATTTGTTAGGTCAAAATAAGACTGAAATAATTGAACAGCAATCTGAATTTGACCTCCTGTAGATTAAAAAAAGTAGAGTAGGAGGTCAATCAAAAAAAAAAAGAGATGTTAATTAATCAAAGGTCCAATTGATCACCACGTCTATATTGTAAATATGCCGTTACGAATAATCCAGCCAAAGTAATAGGAATTAGACCTAAGACGATTCCAAATAGAAAAACTTCAATCATTTCAATTTCTTTGAAAGGTGAAAAGGAGAGGTAATATCTATCCTTAAATATTAATCGGTATTACCCATGAATCTCAATGACCAAGAATTGAAAATTGACACGGTAAGAAACTATAGAATATATAAACTACCACAGAAGAATTTTTTTTATGAATTGTTCAGTCAATTAATTTCAAATAAGTCGTATCTTGTTCAGACCGATAAATAGAGCTGAGGTTATAGTCAAAGCTGCTAGTAGAAAACCGAAATAACTAGTTATAGTAGGCATGAAGGGACTAAATGAAATATCTTCTTTTTATACATATGTTTATAAAGCACTTCCCTAAATTTCAAGTTTTAAAAGAAAAGAGACGAAGATAAAGAAAAATACCAATTGAAGGGGAAAGGATAAGTTCAATTGAAAGTTAAAGTTTTTGATTCATCAATTATTATAATTATTACTATAATAATTAGAGACGGCAGTCCTAACAAAAATAGAGTAACATAGGTAAGAAATGAACTCATCATTTATGACATATACCCATCTCGAAATTTCGAATCAACAGATTCATTGAGCAACTCTTGAGTTGAGTAAACTAATAGCCAATATTTAATATAATATTCTATATATATTAGTATATATAGAATATTATTAATTATTAATGAATTTTAAATAATTATAAAAAAAAAATTTCTAACTTCATTAAAAAATGAAACTTTCTTTGAATCACTATGGGCTAAAATTGCAAAATCATCTCTATTTGGATAGTTTTTTATTGTATCGCCGAATCCATTTTTATTTTTTATTATTTTTATAACGATGAGTTATCTTAGCTTATAACGAAAATGCCTTTTACTTTTTTACTTTAATTTGAACTTCTTAAATTGAATAATCAGTTCTTTCACATAATCTCTTGAAAGAAAAAAAAAAAAAAAAAGAAGAATCGGATGATCACTCAAAACTAGTTTTTACATTTTTTCTTTCCATACTACAAAGCCCTATCCTTGTAATTAGGTCAAGAAAGAACCTTTCCTTTGGGTCTAATACAACAACAATGTATGGATCACGAATATTGATTATTATTTTATTTAGTCATTGTTCTCTTTCTTTCCTTGAATACTATCTAGTATCTTTACCCAATCCTCAGTTTCTAGCCCAAAGCTAATAATAGAGAAAACCTTTCTATTCTTATATTAGAAGTACTACTACAAGTACTACATGAATCTTGGTACTGCAGGAATTTGAGGAATTATGTATTGAATGGTACAAATTCTACATGTACAAGCAACAAAAAAATAAATTCTCTAACACTTCATTTCGATACTGATTGTGAAATTTCGTTGCTGTGTCAGAAGAAAGATAGCTATACTGATTCGGTATACTCTAAAGAAACCCTTGGTACATTATTGACGATCTCACAAAGATTCAATTTCAGTAAATTTCCATTTACTGATTTCATCTTTTACGAAGTCGACCCCCTTTAACTGTACAAGAATATGCGGAGCTTAACATGTCTGGAAGCACAGGAGAACGTTCTTTTGCTGATATTATTACCAGTATTCGCTACTGGGTCATTCATAGCATTACTATACCTT